ACATCTTATTCTGCAACTTGCGAGGATTCCCTTGATACTTCCAAAGGTGTCACTGCCCATTTTGCTTAGGCTTAACGTTTTCCGATTCCACTAGAAAAATCATACCTTCTAAGAACTTTGTTATAAGCTAATTTTTTGGATCCTTTCATCAACGGGCTCGGCTCAGAATACCCTTTTGACTCTGCGCCAGTGATTCCACTATTATTAGTGAGTGAACAATAATGGAATAAATTCTCTTCATAGAGATAGGGGACATAATTTACATGGATATAGTCAGTCTTGCTTGGGCTGCTTTAATGGTAGTCTTTACATTTTCCCTTTCACTGGTAGTATGGGGAAGGAGTGGGCTCTAGAGGTACTACTAATTTAATTGAGCAGAGGAATAAAACCGCGACTCTTTAGATCGTTTTAAAAAATCTTTTTACTTTTGATTTTTATGATTTATATTTGATTTTTTTCCCTCTTTCTCTTTGCTGGTCCAAGAGAAGGAAAAGTTCTGTTAAGGAGATACATACCTTCTATGCTATGGGAAATAAGATATACATTGCGGTTGTTCAGGGAGAGACTGCGCATAATAAGATCGTACCTCGGGCAAGTCACACATTGCCCACTTACTTTCTTTACCGCTTTTTTCTTAGTTTTTGTTTTGAAAAATGTTATTTATTTATGCTTTATTCACTCATTTCATATCATGGATCACGAGTTCAAAATGGTAGGTTTGAATCTTCCTTTTCAAAATCTGAAGCAATTCTCAGAGAACCTCTCGGATCCGCCGTTAACTCTTCAATCAATTCCTTTTTCGGAATACTCAAAGAAAATCCAGCAATTTTCTTTTATACCCACATATTTCCTCATTGATTTGATTCTTTCGCTGAATGCCGGAATTCCTATTCAATAGAACTGAAATTAGAACCGTAATAGTAAGAATTGCCCTTCGGTTGATTATTTCAGATTAATTGGAATCAAGATAAATGAAATAGATGAAGCAAAGAAATAGAATTGAGATGCTATGTACATATATAAATCCATATATGTATATTAAGAAGATGGATAGTCTAGATTGATTAATATCTATTAATCCTGTAATTTTATACAGTACAACTTGTTACATTACAATAAGAATAGCTAGTATGTCAGAAATATATATTTCTTTCTGTCATACTAGCTGTCGGATCTCATAGAATACTATACCGCGGATTAGAGTCCGCCAATTTCATTTAAGACGAGATGAAAAGCCTTTATTTCTTCAATGGTTGACTAAGAAAACAAGTCACGTTGGCTTCAAATTAATCACTTTGACTGACAGTTTTTACGTATATTATAAGTAAAAACGCAGTAGGAACTAGAATAAAAAGTGCAGTAGCAATAAATGCGAGAATATTTACTTCCATAATCTCTAATCTCTTTTTTTTGTCAATAACTCGGGATTTAATCCCATAGAGATGATAAATCTTTCGCCTGTCAATTCAACGGGATGGATTACACCCCGATGATATTAAATCGGATCCATATCATGAATAACAATATCTATATCTGAGCTATCAAATCAATTCATCGTCGAGAATTGAATAGTATAACACAGGAAGATCTTTTATCCATACCGAATCAAAAATGGGATTCCTGATCCAATCCCTTTATTTGTCCTTTTTTTATTTTGATTTCTCCCTCTTTTCCATTCTTGTTTTTTCTATAACCTATTGCCTTCCTTGTACAATTATTTGCTTCAGTAGCATTTGACCGTCCTTGGTTACAAACAAAATCAAACAAAGAATAGAAATGAAATAGAAAATCAAAAAAGAAGTGAAGTTCAGTACTTTTTTTTTTAATGATCTCTTTTTTGTGGAAAAGAAAAACAAATAATATATTAATATCTAATATTAATAAGTATGAGAAAAAGAAGTCCAAGTCTAATATAATATAAGGTATAAAAAAATCCAATATTCCATTAAATTCACTAGGTTAGAGTTTGTTCTTTATTTTGGTGAAAGTACCCCTTCCTATTTTTTAACTTAACTGAAATAAAAAAGATTATTCATTCCCCCTCTTCTATAAGAGAGGTTGTGGTCTTTATTTATTTATTAATATTAATTAATATACCTTTCTTTGGATTAAGAATGGGACGCATATCTCAAAAGATACGTGTTCAATTTGAAGAGATAGATTGTTGCAAAGTCAAATATTCTATTCCACGTGTGTTATCGGCATCTTTTTGAATCCTACCTATGATGCTACCAATAATTGTAACAATCCCCATATGTCTCTCTCCCATTTGTTTGATGAGAAATGTGAAACGAAAAAAAAAGTATTGGATTTGATTCCGTCGCGTCGGGACTGACGGGGCTCGAACCCGCAGCTTCCGCCTTGACAGGGCGGTGCTCTGACCAATTGAACTACAATCCCAGAGAAATAAAGAAGTATACATATTCCTATAATTGCATTTTAACCATTTCTATTTAGATTAGAATCGCCGTGTTGGAACAGAGGTTTGAGTGATATATTG